CTTGTTTTCCCGTGATTTTCGAAACGGAGCGACATATTATGCTTAATAGTACATTCATCTACTTGCCAAACGTCTTTGTTTTGGTATTATTAGGATTTTTAACCTAACCCTCAGGCGAGAAATAATCAACCCGCCCCCCACGATACTCGTTTAGAAACTTCACGGACTTCAATTGTAGAGTGTCTTCCTATTATTTATACAGGCAGTTGGTTTGAATCTATGAACATTTACGGTAGAGTTTCTATCATCTCTTTTTAAGAGGCCTCTGGTAAAATGCCTACTGTACTAGATGGCCCATGATCAGCAGAACTGATCTGGCCTACATTCACTTTTTTTTTTCTCTGTGAAGTCAATCCCCCATAAAGTCTTGAATCGGCACTAACGGCCTAAAATGTGAACATACACTGCAAATGTAGAGTGGCAAACTTATAAAACCGCGGATAAAATATTCATGTTTTAATGACATAACATTTTTTTCCCTCTAAAACAAGGGATATATTCTATTTCCTGTTTCCCCCCGGAGCTAGTTTTTCGAATAATCTAAATTTTGAATATTATCTATTTTATTTTTGGATAACCCCCCTACCCCCAAATATCCATCTAATCAGTACGAGAAACTTTTTTAGCCAACCCCAAGACTAAAAAGACCTACATACCTACGACATTAGGTTAATGCTAAGAAAAATAATACTTTTTTGTGAATTTAAATTTTATATACAGTGTTACACTGTAAGTTAATGTAGCTTACGTAAAGTGTGGCACTGAAAATGCTAAGACAGATTTTAAAAATATCTCATAAACACAAAGGTTTGGTCCTGGCCTTACCATTAATTTTAACTACGGTTACACATGCAAGTATCTGCACCCCGGTGAAAATGCCCTCTATTACCAACAAGTAAAAATAGGAGCGGATATCAGGCACTTATTATGCCAACGACATCTTGTTAAACCACACCCCCAAGGGAACTCAGCAGTGATGAACATTGAACAATGAGCGAAATTAAGCTCGAATCAGCGATAGTTAAAAGAGTTGGTAAATCTCGTGCCAGCCACCGCGGTTATACGAGAAACTCAAATTAATAAAGTCGGCTCAAAGGGTGGTCAAACACACACAAATTAAATAAGGCTAAAAACTAACCCCGCTGTAGCACGCAATAGTTAAAATAAACACAACTTCGAAAGTGGCCCTACAAAATAAACTTGAACCCACGACAACTAGGAGACAAACTGGGATTAGATACCCCACTATGCCTAGTTATAAACTTTGATTTATCCGCCAGAATACTACGAGCAACAGCTTAAAACTCAAAGGACTTGGCGGTGCTCTACACCCCCCTAGAGGAGCCTGTTCTATAATCGATAATCCACGATAAACCTCACCATCTATTGCCAATACAGCCTATATACCACCGTCCAGCCCACCCTTTAAAGGGCCAACAGTAGGCACAACTATAGACATAAAAACGTCAGGTCAAGGTGTAGCATATAAGATGGGAAGAAATGGGCTACATTTTCTAACTTAGAAAATTACGGAAAAGCTTGTGAAATTAAAGCTATGAAGGAGGATTTAGCAGTAAAAAGAAAAAAGAGGGTTCTTTTTAAACCGGCAATGGAGCGCGCACACACCGCCCGTCACCCTCTTCAAATAACCATAAGCAATAAATAAATAAAGATTAAAAAAAGAAGAGGCAAGTCGTAACATGGTAAGTCTACCGGAAGGTGAACTTGGAACATCAGTTTATAGCTTAATAAAAGCATCTTGCTTACACCAAGAAAACACCCGTTAAACTCGGGTTAAATTGAGTTAAAATTATAGCCAAACAAACCTAAACTACCAAAAAACAAAACAAACCATTTAATTTAATAGTATGGGCGATAGAAATTTATTATGAGCAATAAAAAAAGTACCGTAAGGGAAAGATGAAATAAAAATGAAATAAATAATAAAAACAAAAAAAAGAAAAGGCTAAACCCTGTACCTTTTGCATAATGGTCTAGCAAGTCCAACCTAACAAAAAGAAATAAAGTTAGCCACCCCGAAACTAGACGAGCTACTTAAGAGCAGCATTAACCAGAGCCAACCCGTCTCTGTGGCAAAAGAGTGGGATGACTTTTGAGTAGAGGTGAAAAGCCTAACGAGCCTAGTGATAGCTGGTTACTTGAGAAATGAATATTAGTTCAGCTTAAAGCATCTTTATTATTAAAAAATAAAAATAGCACTTTAAAGTTAATTAATAGGGGTACAGCCCTATTAATAAAGGATACAACCTACATAATGAATAAAGATTATATTAACAAAAGAAATTAACCGCGTAGGCCTAAAAGCAGCCACCACAAGAAAGCGTCAAAGCTCAACTTAACAACCCCCCTTATTATACTAATAAAAAAATCTAAATTCACAAAACATATCAAGCCCATCTACTAGTAGATAAGTTTATACTAGAATGAGTAACAAGAACAAATTCTCTACATGCAAGCGTAAATCAGAACGAAAGCATCACTGATAATTAACAACTTTAAACACCCAACAACAAGAAAAACACATTAAAACAATTGTTAACCCAACACAGGAGCATAAAAAAAGATTTAAAGATTAAAAAGGAACTCGGCAACCATAGAGCTCCGCCTGTTTACCAAAAACACCGCCTCTTGCCCTCCCAATATAAGAGGTCCCGCCTGCCCAGTGATTAATTTTAACGGCCGCGGTATCATGACCGTGCAAAGGTAGCGTAATCACTTGTCTTTTAAATAAAGACCTGTATGAAAGGCAAAACGAAAGCTCAACTGTCTCTTTAATCTAATCAGTGAAATTAATTTCTTCGTGCAGAAGCGAAGATAGTCATATAAGACGAGAAGACCCTATGGAGCTTTAAATATAAGATTAACTATACACTTATACCACCCAATAGGTGAAAAATAAAAACGTATAATTATAATCCAAATTTTTGGTTGGGGCGACCGCGGAGAAAAACATCCTCCGAGATAAACAATTTAGAATTACACTTCAAAAATTAAAATATTTATTATAAATGATCCACTAAGTGACCAACGAACCAAGTTACCCTAGGGATAACAGCGCAATCCTTTCTAAGAGTTCATATCGACGAATGGGTTTACGACCTCGATGTTGGATCAGGACACCCAAATGGTGCAGCCGCTATTAAAGGTTCGTTTGTTCAACGATTAAAGTCCTACGTGATCTGAGTTCAGACCGGAGTAATCCAGGTCAGTTTCTATCTATAATGAGAATTTTTTCTAGTACGAAAGGACCGAAAAAATGGGGCCTCTTTTAAACAAAGCCCCTGCCGCCCCCTGAAAACAAATAAAGGGCCACACAAAAAACGCCTTTAAAACAAAGGACAAGTTAAGATGGCAGAGCCCGGCAATTGCAAAAGGCCTAAGCCCTTTCCCCCAGAGGTTCAACTCCTCTTCTTAATTATGTATATCATGTCTGCCCTCTTAAACCCATTATTATACATTATCCCGGTACTGCTAGCCGTAGCCTTCTTAACCCTTGTTGAGCGAAAAGTACTAGGATATATACAACTACGAAAAGGCCCAAATATAGTGGGACCCACGGGCCTTCTTCAACCAATTGCAGATGGACTAAAACTATTTATTAAAGAGCCGGTACGGCCGTCGACATCCTCACAAACTCTATTCCTTATAATACCAACAATGGCACTAACTTTAGCACTAATAATCTGAACCCCCCTACCAATGCCATTTTCACTGTCAAACCTAAACCTGGGAGTTCTTTTTCTTCTATCCCTATCTAGTCTAGCTGTATACTCAATTTTGGGGTCCGGCTGATCATCAAACTCAAAATATGCCTTAATTGGGGCACTTCGAGCAGTAGCACAAACCATCTCGTATGAGGTTACACTGGGGCTTATCCTACTCTGCCTTATCCTAATAACAGGAGGCTTTATATTAATAAACTTCAATTCCTCACAAGAACCAATCTGATTCATTATCCCAGCATGACCTATAGCAACAATATGATTCACCTCAACTCTAGCAGAAACAAATCGAGCCCCATTTGACCTCACAGAGGGGGAATCAGAACTAGTCTCAGGATTTAACGTAGAGTATGCGGGTGGCCCATTTGCACTATTTTTTCTAGCAGAATACTCCAACATTTTACTTATAAACACCCTATCAACCATTTTATTCCTAGGCCCAACAATAAACCACATTCAACCGGAAATCTCAACAATTAACCTAATCTTTAAAGCATCAGCACTATCAATCATGTTCCTATGAGTCCGCGCATCCTACCCACGATTCCGATATGATCAACTAATGCACCTAATCTGAAAAAACTTTTTACCCCTTACAATTGTAATAACCCTTATACACATCTCATTACCAATCACAATAATAGGCATTCCCCCCCTATCATAGGATATATGCCCGAAAGATAGGGACCACTTTGATAGAGTGACCCATAGAGGTTCAAACCCTCTTATATCCCCACTAAAAAAATAGGACTCGAACCTACCCTTAGAGGATCAAAACCCCTCGTGCGCCCACTACACCACCTTTTAAAGTAAAATAAGCTAAATTAAGCTTTTGGGCCCATACCCCAAACATGTTGGTGAAAGCCCTTCTTTTGCTAATGAGCCCCTATACGCTATCTATGCTAATATCAAGTCTTGCAGTAGGAACAATTACCACACTATCAAGCTATCACTGATTTCTAGCATGAATAGGACTAGAAATCAACACATTAGCCATCATCCCACTAATAACTAAAATACACCACCCTCGATCTACAGAATCCGCAACAAAGTACTTTCTGACACAAGCCACAGCCTCCGCCTTGGTTTTATTCTCAACAATCATAAACGCATGAATAACGGGAGAATGAACAATCACTAGTATAAACCACTACACATCAACAACAATTTTAACAATTGCCCTAGCAATCAAACTTGGAATCGCACCGTTTCACCTCTGATTACCAGACGTTCTACAAGGACTAAATATGATAACGTGCCTAATCCTATCAACATGACAAAAACTGGCCCCAATGGCCCTACTCATCCTGACTAGCCATCAACTAAACACAAACCTACTTATTTTAATAGCGCTAACATCCATGGTTGTAGGGGGATGGGGGGGCCTAAATCAAACACAAACACGAAAAATTATAGCATATTCATCCATTGCACACTTGGGGTGAATTATTATAATTGTATCATTTGCCCCAAATCTAGCACTACTAAACCTATTAGTCTACCTCATCCTAACTTCATCTATATTTATAACATTAATAATTTTGAACTCCACAAACATAAATAAACTCTCAACCTCGTGGCCAAAAACACCAACACTAGCAGCCTTTACAATAATTGTCCTAATAGCCCTTGGAGGGCTCCCACCAACATCGGGATTTTTACCAAAATGACTTATTCTACAAGAAATAACCAAACAACACCTCAACGCACTATCCGCCACAATAGCCATATTAGCCCTGCTTAGCTTATTCTTTTACCTGCGCCTATCATATACAATCTCAATAACCTCACCCCCCCACGTCTCAAACTCAAACCTAACCTGACGGAAAAAGCCCAATCTACAAATTATTCCCATAATAATCATGTTATCCACAATAATAATGCCAATAACCCCAACACTCCTGATAATAAACTAAGGATTTAGGATAACAAGACCAAAGACCTTCAAAGCCTTAAGCAGAAGTTAAAATCTTCTAATCCTTGATAAAACCTGCAGGACACTACCCCACATCTTCTGAATGCGACCCAGACACTTTAATTAAGCTAAAGCCTTCTAGATTAGCAGGCTTTGATCCTACGACCTTTTAGTTAACAGCTAAACACTCAATCAACGAGCTTTAATCTACTTCTCCCGCTTGTCGAGAAAAAAAGCGGGAGAAGCCCCGGCAAGAAGCTACTTTGCTCTTTAAAATTTGCAATTTTATATGCTGGACATCACGGGGCCTGGTAAAAAAAGGACTATAACCTTTATAACAAGGGCTACAACCTTGCACCTGCTTCGGCCATTTTACCAGTGATAATCACTCGATGGCTGTTTTCTACCAACCACAAGGACATTGGCACCCTTTACCTAATCTTTGGTGCTTGAGCTGGCATAGTGGGCACAGCCCTAAGCCTCTTGATCCGGGCAGAGCTAAGCCAACCAGGGGCCCTCCTCGGGGACGATCAGATTTATAATGTTATTGTTACTGCTCATGCTTTTGTAATAATCTTTTTTATAGTGATGCCTGTAATAATCGGCGGATTTGGAAACTGACTTGTGCCCCTTATGATTGGGGCCCCTGATATGGCATTTCCTCGAATAAATAATATGAGCTTCTGGCTTCTACCTCCCTCATTCCTTTTATTGCTGGCTTCCTCAGGTGTAGAGGCAGGGGCTGGAACCGGGTGGACCGTCTACCCCCCATTGGCTGGCAACCTTGCTCATGCGGGCGCCTCCGTTGATCTAACAATTTTTTCATTGCACCTAGCAGGGGTTTCCTCTATTTTAGGAGCAATTAACTTTATTACAACATCAATTAACATAAAACCCCCTTCCATAACACAATATCAAACACCTCTATTTGTATGATCAGTATTAATTACGGCCATTCTGCTGCTTCTTTCTCTCCCAGTACTTGCAGCAGGTATTACAATGCTATTAACCGATCGAAACCTCAACACCACTTTCTTTGACCCGGCTGGAGGGGGGGACCCTGTGTTATATCAGCATTTATTCTGATTTTTTGGTCACCCAGAAGTATATATTTTAATTCTACCCGGATTTGGCATGATCTCACATATTGTAACATACTACTCTGCTAAAAAAGAACCATTTGGATACATAGGCATGGTCTGAGCAATAATATCAATTGGCCTTTTAGGCTTTATCGTATGAGCCCACCATATGTTTACAGTAGACCTAAACGTAGACACACGAGCATACTTTACATCTGCTACAATAATTATTGCTATTCCAACTGGCGTAAAAGTTTTTAGCTGATTGGCAACAATACACGGAGGGTCTATTAAGTGAGATGCTGCAATACTCTGGGCACTTGGTTTTATTTTTTTATTTACGGTAGGCGGACTAACAGGCATCGTCCTAGCAAACTCATCATTAGATATTGTACTCCACGATACATACTATGTAGTAGCACATTTTCACTATGTCCTATCTATGGGGGCCGTATTTGCCATTATAGGCGGATTCGTCCACTGATTTCCACTCTTTTCAGGGTATACACTACACTCAACCTGGTCTAAAATTCACTTTGGTGTTATATTCCTGGGGGTTAATCTCACATTTTTTCCGCAACATTTCCTCGGCCTCGCAGGAATACCACGACGATACTCCGACTACCCAGACGCATACACTCTTTGGAACACAATCTCATCAGTTGGGTCTTTAATTTCACTTGTTGCGGTAATTATAATAATATTTATTATCTGAGAGGCATTTGCGTCAAAACGAGAAGTAATAACAACAGAACTGACGCCCACAAATATCGAGTGACTACACGGATGTCCTCCACCATACCACACATTTGAAGAGCCATCATTTGTTCAAGCTCGAATCACCTAACAAGAAAGGAAGGAGTCGAACCCCCTTGAGTTAATTTCAAGTCAACCGTATAACCAGTCTACCACTTTCCTAAGATATTAGTAAAATATTACCAGGCCTTGTCGGGGCCTAATTACTAGTTTAAACCTTGTATATCTTATATGGCGCACCCGTCACAACTAGGCTTTCAAGACGCAGCATCCCCGATTATAGAAGAATTACTACACTTTCATGACCATGCATTAATAGCTGTCTTTTTAATTAGCGCACTGGTACTTTACATTATTACAACAATAATAACCACAAAACTAACAAACACTAATGCTATAGACGCCCAAGAGATTGAGATAGTATGAACAATTATACCAGCAATTATCTTGATTGTTATTGCCCTTCCATCTCTCCGAATTTTATACTTAATAGATGAAATCAGTGACCCACACTTGACAGTTAAAGCAATTGGCCACCAATGGTACTGAAGCTACGAATTTACAAACTATGAAGACTTAGTATTTGACTCATATATACTACCAACTCAAGACCTGCCCCTGGGGCAGTTTCGTCTATTAGAAGTAGACAACCGAATAGTCATCCCAATAGAATCCCCAATTCGAATACTTATTTCCGCAGAAGATGTACTACACTCATGAGCTGTCCCCTCTATGGGTGTAAAAACAGACGCTATTCCCGGGCGACTAAACCAAACAACCTTCATTGCATCCCGCCCAGGGGTTTTCTATGGACAGTGTTCAGAAATCTGTGGGGCAAACCATAGCTTTATACCAATTGTTGTAGAAGCAACATCATTAGACTTCTTTCAAAAGTGATCTTCATCTATACTAGAGCAATCATTAAGAAGCTTTCATGGAGAAGCAATAGCCTTTTAAGCTAAAGACCGGTGAAAACCACCCACCCTTAATGACATGCCACAACTAAACCCTGGCCCATGATTTACTATTTTCTTAATATCATGAATTATTTATTTAACCATTTTAACAGCCAAAATTAACAACTTTAAATTTCAAAATGAACCAACACCCCAAAGCACAAAAAAAGAAAAAATACAACCCTGAAATTGACCATGAACTTAAGCTTTTTTGACCAATTTATAAGCCCCACCATATTTGGAACACCCTTGATAACCCTGGCCCTATTGCTTCCGTGATTGCTATTTCACAAAACAACAAACCATTGACTAAGCAACCGACTATTAACAACTCAAACTTGATTTTTTGGCATGTTTACAAAACAACTCATACTTCCCATTAATATTAAAGGACACAGCTGATCCCTTCTATTGGCCGCTCTGATAATATTCTTAATTACTACAAACCTAGTGGGTCTTTTACCATATACGTTTACCCCAACAACTCAGCTGTCCTTAAACTTAGGACTTGCCGTTCCGCTGTGACTGGCTACAGTCCTTACTGGACTTCGAAACCAGCCGACACATGCCCTAGGACACATATTACCAGAAGGGACTCCGACCCTACTAATTCCAATCCTAGTCATTATTGAAACAATTAGCCTATTCATTCGACCATTAGCCCTCGGAGTACGACTAACCGCTAATCTGACAGCTGGGCACTTACTAATTCAACTAATCTCAACGGCAGTACTGGTTTTAATGCCACTAATACCATCAATTTCCATCATGACAATAATTATTCTATTTCTACTAACACTGCTAGAAGTCGCAGTAGCCATAATTCAAGCCTATGTCTTTGTTCTTCTATTAAGCCTATATTTACAAGAAAATGTCTAATGGCACATCAAGCACACGCCTATCACATAGTAGACCCAAGCCCTTGACCGCTCACAGGCGCCATTGCAGCACTCCTATTAACCTCTGGCCTAGCAGTATGATTTCACTTCGGATCAGTCGCCCTAATAACACTAGGATTGGCTATTATATTACTAACCATGCTCCAATGATGGCGTGATGTTATTCGAGAAGGCACATTTCAAGGACATCACACCTTGCCCGTCCAAAAGGGGCTCCGATATGGAATAATTTTGTTTATTACCTCAGAAGTATTCTTTTTTCTAGGCTTTTTCTGAGCATTCTACAACTCGAGCCTTGCCCCAACCCCGGAATTAGGAGAATGTTGACCACCAATAGGAATTACACCACTAGACCCATTCGAAGTCCCCCTACTGAATACTGCTGTGCTTCTAGCCTCCGGTGTTACAGTAACATGAGCCCACCACAGCATTATACAGGGAGACCGAAAAGAGGCCATTCAATCCCTATTTATAACAATTATCTTAGGCCTTTATTTTACCGCCCTTCAAGCCATAGAATATTACGAAGCCCCCTTCACAATTGCAGACGGGGTTTACGGCTCAACCTTCTTTGTCGCAACAGGCTTCCACGGCTTACATGTAATTATCGGCTCATTATTCCTCTTAGTCTGTCTTCTGCGACAAATTAAATTTCACTTTACCTCAAATCATCACTTTGGATTTGAAGCAGCAGCATGATATTGACACTTTGTAGACGTAGTGTGATTATTCCTCTATGTGTCCATCTATTGATGAGGATCATGTCTTTTTAGTACAATCAATATAAATGACTTCCAATCATTTGATCTTAGTTAATATCTAAGAAAAGACAATGAACTTAATCACACTTATATTAATTTTTTCAATAACACTATCCACGGCCCTCATTATGGTTAGTTTTTGGTTACCATTAAATAACCCCGACATAGAAAAATTATCCCCCTATGAATGCGGCTTCGACCCAGTTGGCTCAGCTCGCCTGCCCTTTTCAATCCGCTTTTTCTTGATTGCTATTTTATTTCTACTCTTTGACCTAGAAATTGCTCTATTGCTGCCAACCCCATGAGCATCACAAATACACCCAATAAATACACTATTTTGATCAACTATTATTCTTCTTATTCTCACAATCGGCCTAGTATACGAATGAATTCAAGGAGGCCTAGAATGGGCTGAATAAGTATTTAATCTAAATAAGAACACTGATTTCGACTCAGTAAATTTTGGTTTACTCCAAAAATACTTTATGTTACCAACTTTATTTATGGCCATATCAGGATTTGCACTAAGTACTACGGGATTAATATTGCACCGAACACATTTTTTATCTGCCCTCCTCTGCCTGGAAGGAATAATATTAGTAATATTTATTGCAATAGCTGCCTGAGCAACACAAATAAATATAGGGTACCACTTTTTAATCCCCCTGCTGCTATTAACTATATCTGCGTGTGAAGCTAGCACCGGTCTTGCCCTCATAGTAGCCACAACACGAACCCATGGGACAGACCATCTTAAAACCCTAAATCTTCTACAATGCTAAAAGTCTTAATTCCAACCATAATAATACTTCCCCTAACATGACTAGCTGCCCCAAAATGATTATGAACCTACTTCGTAGTAAATAGCTCCATTATTGCAATAGTAAGCCTGATATGATTAAATCTTCCCTTTGAGTTCTCAAACTTTACAAATATACTAATATCCGTAGATCCAACTTCATCCCCACTACTAGTGCTTACGTGCTGACTTCTCCCACTAATAACCCTGGCCAGCCAACAACACCTAAAAACCAACCCCCTCCCTCGACAACGAACCTACCTGGTTATACTAACACTACTGCAAGCATCACTAATTATTGCCTTCTCTTCAACAGAATTAATTATATTTTATATTGCCTTTGAAGCCACCCTTATCCCGACTCTAATTATTATTACCCGCTGAGGAAACCAGGTCGAGCGACTAAATGCAGGAACATATTTTTTATTCTACACCTTAGCAGGATCTTTGCCCCTACTTGTCGCACTTCTTGTTTTACAAAACTGCACTGGATCCCTATCTCTTGCCTTATTTTGTACCATAGAGCCAATAATACTACAAACCTACGCAAGCAAGACCCTGTGACTAGCCTGTCTACTGGCATTTATAGTAAAAATACCACTTTACGGGGCCCATCTCTGACTGCCAAAAGCTCATGTAGAAGCCCCCGTGGCCGGGTCGATAATCTTAGCAGCAGTTTTACTTAAACTAGGGGGATACGGAATTATTCGAATTACAACTATTTTAACCCCAATAACAAAAGAAATATCATATCCGTTTATAATCTTAGCCTTATGGGGGGTAGTAATAACAAGCCTAATCTGTATACGACAAACAGACTTAAAGTCACTTATTGCATATTCATCTGTAAGCCACATAGGCCTAGTAATCGCTGCCATCATAATCCAAACACCGTGAAGCATTACAGGAGCTGTTATTTTAATAATTTCACATGGGTTAATTTCGTCTGCCTTATTTTGCCTAGCAAATATAAACTATGAGCGGACCCATAGTCGCACTTTACTTTTAGTCCGCGGAGCCCAGACAATACTCCCACTTATGGCCACCTGATGGCTTGTTGCAAATCTGTCTAACATAGCACTTCCCCCGTCAATAAACCTATGAGGAGAATTAACAATTATGATATCCCTATTTAACTGGTCTCCTTGAACAATTTTAATTACGGGAGCAGGAACCTTAATTACAGCCTCGTACTCGCTCTATATGTTTCTAATAACACAACGGGGCCCAATCCCAGACCATCTAAGCCCCGTGAATCCCTCCCACACTCGAGAACATTTCCTCATAACCATACATCTCGCGCCTATACTACTATTAATCCTAAAACCCGCTCTTATCTCAGGGACATTCTCATGTGTATATAATTTAAAAAAATATTAGATTGTGGTTCTAAAAATGAAAGTTAAACCCTTTCTATACACCAAGAAGGGTTATAAAACACAGAAACTGCTAATTATCTGACCCTAAAGTTAAAATCTTTAGCCTTCTTAACTTTTAAAGGATAATAGTAATCCATTGGTTTTAGGGGCCAAACACTCTAGGTGCAACTCCAAGTAAAAGTTATGAACCAAATATTAATATTTAACTCATCATTTATACTCTCCCTAATTTTATTAACTATTCCACTAGTATCATCAACTCTGATAAAAACACCTAAAATATGACCAATAGTAGTAAAAACCGCAGTAAAGCACTCTTTCTTATTTAGTCTTCTGCCAATATTGATCTTTATAAACTCGGGACTAGAGTCAACAATAATTAACTTTTCATGAATAACAATCTACAATCTTAATATTTCATCAAGCATTAAGGTTGATCAATATTCAGTCCTATTTACACCAATTGCCCTATTTGTCACATGATCAATTTTAGAGTTCGCAATCTGATATATACACTCAGACCAAGAAATTAACCGCTTCTTTAAATACTTGTTAACATTCCTGTTGGCAATAATAATCCTAGTCTCTGCCAACAACATATTTCAACTATTTATTGGATGAGAAGGTGTAGGAATTATATCCTTCTTACTAATCGGTTGATGACATGCCCGAGCAGATGCTAACACTGCTGCCATACAGGCAGTTATATATAACCGAATCGGAGACATTGGCTTGATCCTGAGCATAGCATACTTTTCTATAAACATAAGCTCCTGAGAACTTCAACAAATATTTATTCTATTTAACAAAGAATCAACCCTCCCACTTCTAGGACTAATCTTGGCGGCCATGGGAAAATCCGCCCAATTTGGACTTCACCCTTGACTCCCAGCTGCCATAGAAGGTCCAACACCAGTATCAGCCTTGCTTCACTCCAGCACAATAGTAGTGGCCGGAATTTTCTTATTAATCCGATTTCAACCAATGATTGAACAAAACAAAACTGCCCTTTCAATTTGCTTGTGTCTTGGGGCCCTAACAACTGTGTTTACAGCCACATGCGCTCTGACACAAAATGACATTAAAAAAATCGTAGCATTTTCAACATCAAGCCAACTTGGTCTAATAATAGTAACAATCGGCCTAAATCAGCCTCAATTAGCTTTCTTTCACATTTGCACACACGCTTTCTTTAAGGCAATACTATTCCTCTGCTCAGGTTCAATTATTCATAGCTTAAACAACGAACAAGACATTCGAAAAATGGGCGGCTTACAAAAAATACTCCCAATAACTACAAGTTGCCTTACTATTGGAAGCCTTGCACTAACAGGAACACCCTACCTTTCAGGGTTTTTCTCCAAAGACGCAATCATTGAATCAATAAATACTTCTAACCTGAACTCATGTGCCCTAATTCTCACCCTTATTGCAACCTCTTTTACAGCAGTATACAGCTTCCGAATTATCTTCTTCTCATCAATGAAAACTCCACGGTCTCTCCCAGCTTTATCGATTAATGAAAACAACCCTTTAATTATTAATGCTATTACACGATTGGCCTGAGGAAGCATAATTGCCGGTATATTGATTATTGGCTGCACTCTTCCAATAAAAACACAAATCCTTACTATGCCTATAACTATAAAACTAACAGCCCTTTTAGTTACAATACTAGGCCTCATTATAGCAATAGATGTCTCAGGCTTCTCCCTAAAACATAAAACTATCCACACTTTTTCAAATATGCTAGCTTTTTTCCCCATAATTTTACACCGTGCTATGCCAAAAATAAAACTGGGCTTTGGGCAAAACATCTCAACCCATATTACAGACATATTATGGTATGAGAAATTAGGCCCAAAAGGGGTATCAGGCCAAATGCTGCCACCTATCAAAACCACAACAAACTTCCAATCAGGGATAATTAAAATGTATATAATATTATTTTTAACCAATATCTTACTAATCTTAACACTATCTTACAGCCCGTAGTGCGCCACGAGATACCCCTCGAGTCACTTCCAACACCACAAACAAAGCCAACAAAAGAGCTCAGCCAGCAATAATTAATAAACCCCCACCAAAGACATATATTCCTCCCACTCCCCCTCAGTCGAGTCCAACAACCCCAAAATCCGCACACCCCCCACTAAATAGTTGCTCAATAGAGAAATTACAACCAAACCACAACCCACCAACCACCAATAAAACCACATAAACACACACATACGCCGCCACAGACCAGCTACCCCATGCTTCAGGGTAGGGCTCTGCCGCAAGCGAGGCAGAGTACGCAAAAACAACCATTATTCCCCCCAAATAGATTAATAACAAAATAAGGGATAAAAAAGACACCCCAAAATCAACCAATAAACAACACCCACTAATAGAACCCAAAATTAGCCCAAAAGCCGCAAAATATGGAGAAGGATTAGAAGCTACAGCAATTAAACCAACTAAAACACCAATTATAAATAAAAAGCTTAAATATATCATTATTTTCACCTGGGCTTTAACCAAGACCTCTGACCTGAAAAACCAGCGTTGTATTCAACTATAAAAACAATGGCCCCCCTTACACGAAAAACTCACCCCCTATTAAAAATTATTAACAACTCATTCATTGACCTACCAACACCATCAAACATCTCATACTGATGAAACTTCGGCTCCCTCCTAGGAATCTGCCTAATTACACAGATCATCACGGGCCTATTCCTAGCAATACACTACACAGCAGACACACAGTCAGCCTTTTCATCCGTAGCCCACATCTGCCGGGACGTCAATCACGGGTGACTGATACGAAACATTCATGCTAACGGGGCCTCATTCTTTTTTATCTGCATCTACCTACACATCGGACGAGGCCTGTACTACGGATCGTATATGTTTAAAGAAACATGAAATATTGGTGTAATCCTACTACTACTAGTTATAGCCACTGCCTTTGTCGGATATGTCCTCCCATGGGGACAAATATCCTTCTGAGGGGCTTCAGTTATCACAAACCTTCTCTCAGCCATCCCATATGTAGGGGGTTCCCTAGTAGAGTGAGTCTGGGGGGGGTTCTCCGTAGACAAAGCTACTCTTACACGGTTCTTTGCATTTCATTTCCTGTTACCATTTCTAATTGCAGGAATAAGCATCATTCACCTGTTATTCTTACACGAAACCGGATCTAACAACCCAACAGGAATCCCCTCTAACCAAGATAAAATTTCCTTTCACCCATATTTTTCCTACAAAGACTTGCTAGGGTTTTTACTAGCACTCTTTGCCTTAGTATTAATTGCCCTCATTACGCCAAACCTGCTAGTAGACCCGGAAAACTTTATCCCCGCAAACCCTCTAATAGCACCTCCCCACATTAAACCGGAATGATACTTCTTATTTGCCTACGCCATCTTACGGTCAATTCCCAACAAACTAGGCGGGGTTGTCGCGCTTCTAATATCTATTTTGATTCTCATGCTTATTCCAATATTACACACCTCAAAACAACGAGGTCTAGTATTCCGCTCTACATCACAAATTTTATTTTGACTTCTGACAGCAAATGCCCTAGTTTTAACCTGAATTGGGGGAATACCAGTTGAGCCCCCATTTACTGAAATTGGACAGATTACCTCAATCCTTTACTTCCTACTCTTCATCGTCATTATTCCACTAATTGGGCTATGAGAAAACAAGCTTATAAAATGATACCCAGATAGTTTAAATAAAAACATCGGCCTTGTAAGCCAAAACCGAAGGCTTACCCCTTCTCCGGGTGCACCCGAGCACCGCCAAGAACAGACTATTAATAAAACAAGAAGAAAACCTTAAATCCTCTTTTACCGGGTGCCGCCAATATTTATTCACCAAAAACCATGCGGGAAAAAAATAACATTAAGACACCCAATAAAAATTTTGTGCACACAAAAAAATTGCTTCAAGAGGGAAAGATTTTCACTTCCGCCACTGGCACCCAAAGCCAAAATTCTGGGCCCTAAACTACCTCTTG